TTTGTCCAAGTTTCTTTTCTTTTTGTCTAACTCACTTCCTTTTTTCTGTGTGAGTTTCGGGAATATCCCCATTCATAGGTCCGAGATCGATCTATATGGGTGGAAAGGTCCGTATGATCAACTCGGCAATCAGTTGTTAGAATCGATAGGTCTTCCAATTGTTCATTTGAAAAAATGGAAACCATTTTTATTGGACGATCATGATACTTCCCGAAAATCGAAATTCTTGGTCAATGGAGGAAAAATAGCACCCTTTTTGTTCAATAAGATACCAAAGTGGATGATTGACCCAAGAAAAAATCGCGGGAAATCCTTTGATAGGGCGGATTCCTATTTCTCAATGATATTCCACAATCAAGACAATTGGCTGAATCCCGTGAAAACATTTCATCGAAGTTCATTGATATCTTCTTTTTATAAAGCAAATCGACTTCGATTCTTGAATAATCCACATCACTTCTGCTTCTATTCTAACACAAGATTCCCCTTTTCTGTGGAAAAGGCCCATATCCATAATTCTGATTTGACATATGGACAATTCCTCAATATCTTGTTCATTCGCAACAAAATATTTTCTTTGCCCGTCGAATATGCTTTTGGGGGGAGAGAGACTATTTCACCAATCGAGTCACAGGTATCTAACATATTCATACCTAACGATTTTCCACAAAGTGGTGACGAAACGTATAACTTGTACAAATCTTTCCATTTTCCAAGTCGATACGATCCCTTCGTCCGTAGAACTAGTTTCTCGATCGCAGACATTTCTGGAACACCCCTAACAGAGGGACAAAGAGTGCATTTTGAAAGAACTTGTTGTCAACCTCTTTCAGCTAGGAATCTATCGGATTCAGAAGAGAAGAACTTGCATCAGTATCTCAATTCAAACATGGGTTTGATTCCCACTCCATGTTCTGAGAAAGATTTACCATGCAAAAAGAGGAAAAAACGGCGTCTTTGTCTAAAGAAATGCCTTGCGAAAGGGCAGATGTATAGAACCTTTCAACAAAGGGCTCTTTCAACTCTCTCAAAATCGAATCTATTCCAAACATATATGCCATGGTTCTTGACAGGGTACTGGATATTTGTAGATAATTTTGTAGATACTTTTTCAGACCTATTGCCGATTTCAGATACTTTTCCAGAACTATGGCTGATACTACGTAATAGTCAAAAATTGGTATCCATAATACGAAGTAGCAGTAAAAAATTGGTATTCATCTTTCGGGATATTAGGCATAGATTGGGTAGATCGTGGCGAATTCTTTGGAAAAAAGCGCGTCTTAATCTGATAAGTGAGATTTCGAATAAGTGTTTACATAATGTTCTTCTGTCCGAAGAAATGATTCATCGAAATAATGAGTCACCATTGATATCGACACATCTGAGATCGCCAAGTGTTTGGGAGTTCTTCTATTCAATCCTTTTCCTTCTTGTTGTTGCTGGATATCTCGTTTGTACCCAGCTTCTCTTTGTTTCCGGGGCCTCTAGTGAGTTACAGACAGAGTTCGAAAAGGTCAAATCTTTGATGATGGAATCATCTATGATTGAGTTGCGAAAACTTCTGGATAGGTATCCTACATCTGAACCAAATTCTTTCTGGGTAAAGAATCTCTTTCTAGTTGCTCTGGAACAATTCCGTTCTAAGAAGATATATTTGAATATCAATCTCATCGATCTCATATCAAATCCCATCAATCGAATCACTTTTTCGAGAAATACGAGACATCTAAGTCATACAAGTAAAGAGATCTATTCATTGATAAGAAAAAGAAAAAACTGGAACGGGGATTGGGTTGATGATAAAATAGAATCCTGGGTCGCGAACAGTGATTTGATTGATGATGAAGAAAGAGAATTCTTGGTTCAGTTCTCCGCCTTAACGACAGAACAAAGGATTGATCAAATTCTATTGAGTCTGACTCATAGTGATCGTTTATCAAAGAATGACTCTGGTTATCAAATGATTGAAGAACCGGGAGCAATTTACTTACGATACTTGGTTGATATTCATAAAAAGGATCTATTGAATTATGAGTTCAATCCATCCTGTTTAGCAGAAAGACGGGTATTCCTTGCTCATTATCAGACAATCACTTATTCCCAAACTTCGTGTGGGACTACTACTTTGCACTGCCCATCTCATCGAAAACCCTTTTCGCTCCGCTTAGCCTTATCCCCCTCTAGGGGAATTTTAGTGATAGGTTCTATAGGAACTGGACGCTCCTATTTGGTCAAATACCTAGCTACAAATTCCTATGTTCCTTTCATTACGGTATTTCTGAACGATAACAAGCCAAAAGTTATGGATGAGGATGAAGATGAGGATTATTACGAGATAAAGGTTGGTGGTAGTGACGAGATTGATGCTAGTGACGCTGCTAGTGACGCGATTGATGCTAGTGACGAGATGGATCCTGACCTTGATACGGAGCTGGAAGAGCTAACTATGATGAATGCGCCAACTATAGATAGGATGTCGGAACTAGGCCCCACCCTT